TCATTGTGCGAACCGAAAACTAAACATTGCTATTACACGAATTGCAAATCCTTATGGACACCCTAATATTCTTGCAGAATTTATAGCTGGCCAATTAAAGAATAGAGTTTCTTTTCGCAAAGCAATGAAAAAAGCTATTGAATTAACCGAGCTGGCGAATACAAAAGGAATTCAAGTACAAATTGCGGGACGTATCGACGGAAAAGAAATTGCACGCGTCGAATGGATCAGAGAAGGTAGGGTTCCTCTACAAACCATTGGAGCTAAAATTGATTATTGTTCCTATACAGTTCGAACTATATACGGGGTATTAGGAATCAAAATTTGGATATTTGTAGACGAAGAATAATAAGACTTTACGTGTTTTTACATTATACCAAGTAATGGACAAAAAAAGAAAAACCCTTTTATTCTTTTTATGTTCAAGCAAAACAAAAAAAAAGAGCAATTCTGCAATTCTAGAGGGTTCAATAAAAATTCGATTGATCATTTTATATAATTGCTATGCTTAGTGTGTGACTCGTTGGTTTTTTTAGGGCTAGGATTCAAAAAACGGACCAGGGCCCAGAGTATGAACTAATAACTATAGCACTAATAACCAACTCATTGCTTCGCATTATCTGGATCCAAAGAACCAGTCAAGATAAAGATATAATATATTGGACATATCGTTGTAGCAACTGAAATCTTTTTTTGCATAAAGATAAAAAAACCAATCGGATTATGAGTTGTGAAGTTCTAAGTCGGAAAGCAAAATAGAAAAAAAGTATGCGGATAAGTGGAAGGATGAGAGAAAGAGAGAACGGAAATATCAATGATATATGATTCCAATATGTAAGGTCGATGAGTCATCTCATAAAACGCAGTGTAATAAAGCATAAATTCAATAATGATTCATGCATAATTAGATGAATCCGCTTATAGAACAAAAAAATCAAGAGCCTCGAGCCAATAAAGACTGAGAAAATTGACTTAAGAAAAAAGGACTCCGCCGGAAAATTCAGACCTAACCATTAATCGAGAAGCAATGGGAACGATATAACCCGTGAATGCAGAAGATTCTATTGAAAATGAATCTTAATGATTCATTGGGTGGGATGGCGAAACAAACCAGGGACCTCCTCTTTTATTCTTTTATTTTGAGAGGTCATGAACGAACCCTATAACTAAAATAGATATGGAAAGAGTAAATATTCGCCCGCGAAAGTTTTTTTTTATTAGATTGATACATTTTTGTCGATCCCATATGATAAAAGGAAAAACAAAAGAAAGATGTTTTTATAACGATAACGTTATAAAAAAAGACATTGACATTATCTAGAAATAGAATACATGTTTAATTAAATAATATCTAAACACGCTAGACAAATTTCGAATAGATTAACGAATTGATTAATTAGATGCAATTTCAAAGAATCCTATGATTCAGCATATTATTCATTAAACACATGTATATCTTCATAAAATCCGTTTTAGTCGTTTCATTCGCGAGGAGCTGGATGAGAAGAAACTCTCATGTCCAGTTCTGTAGTAGAGATGGAATTGAAAAAGAACCATCAACTATAACCCCAAAAGAACAAGATTCCGTAAACAACATAGAGGAAGAATGAAAGGAATATCTTATCGAGGTAATCATATTTGTTTCGGTAGATATGCTCTTCAAGCACTTGAACCCGCTTGGATTACAGCTAGACAAATCGAAGCAGGGCGCCGAGCAATGACACGAAATGTACGCCGTGGCGGAAAAATATGGGTACGTATATTTCCAGACAAACCAGTTACAGTAAGACCCACGGAAACCCGTATGGGTTCAGGGAAAGGATCCCCAGAATATTGGGTAGCTGTTGTTAAACCGGGTAGAATACTTTATGAAATGGGTGGAGTAGCCGAAAATATAGCTCGAAAGGCTATTTCAATAGCGGCGTCCAAAATGCCTATAAGAACTCAATTCATTATTTCTGGATAGAAATGTAGAACCAAAGGAAAGAAGTCTTGTGTATAAAAAAACAATTGCAGGGTTTTCTTTCTTTTTTTTTTTTTTTACTTCGTCCTTTGCTTTATTTTACATTAAAAAAACGGATAAAAAAAAATGATATGATTCAACCTCAAACCCATTTGAATGTAGCAGACAATAGCGGGGCACGAGAATTGATGTGTATTCGAATAATAGGAGCTAGTAATCGCCGATATGCTCATATTGGTGATGTTATTGTTGCTGTGATAAAAGAAGCAGTACCAAATACGCCTCTAGAAAGATCAGAAGTGATCAGAGCTGTAATTGTACGTACTTGTAAAGAACTCAAACGCGATAACGGTATAATAATACGATATGATGACAATGCTGCAGTTGTCATTGATCAAGAAGGAAATCCAAAAGGAACCCGCGTTTTTGGCGCGATCGCCCGGGAATTGAGACAGTTAAATTTTACTAAAATAGTTTCATTAGCACCTGAGGTATTATAATATGAGACCGTGAGATAGTGATAGTATTTAAATAAAATAGATAAATTAGTAGATTATGTCTCACGCATATACTTTTAAGAATTTTCTTTAATAATTTTTATAAAAAAAGAACATGCTGATTATATCAAAATTCGGAAGCAACAATAATTTTAGTTTATCATGGGTAAGGACACTATTGCTGACATAATAACTTCTATACGAAATGCTGACATGGATCGAAAGGGAACGGTTCGAATAGCATCTACTAACATGACCCAAAACATTGTTAAAATACTTTTACAAGAGGGTTTTCTCGAAAACGTAAGGAAACTTGTAGAAAATAACAAATATTTTTTGGTTTTAACCCTACGACATAGAAGGAATAGGAAAGGACCATATAGAACTCTTTTAAATTTAAAACGAATAAGTCGACCTGGTCTCCGAATCTATTCTAACTATCAACGAATTCCTAGAATTTTAGACGGGATGGGGATTGTAATTCTCTCTACTTCTCGGGGTATAATGACAGACCGTGCAGCTCGGATAGAAGGAATCGGCGGAGAAATTTTGTGCTATATATGGTAAATTTTCTGCTATCCGAATTGTATCTGTAACTTCCTGTTTGTGAAAAAAACGAATAAAAAAGCCAAGTTGTCTAATATCACGCCTTCCTACATTAGTTCATACTTCAAGGAGGGTTTGTCTGGAATAAAAGAAGAAAAATGGATTCATGAGGGTTTAATTACTGAATCACTTCACAATGGTATGTTCGGGGTTCGTTTAAATAATGAAGTCAGATTCTAAGTTCTGTTTCAGAAAGGATCCGACACTCTTTTATACATATACTACCAGGAGATAGAATCAAAGTTTAAGTAAGTCGTTATGATTCAAACGGGGGGGGGGTGGGGCGCAGAATTTATAGACCCCACAACAAAGATTCGAATGGTTCGGTGGTTTTTCAAGATTCCTTTCATGAGGATCCAATTCACGGTTCAAAAATTTCAAGAAACTTATTTTCTTCCAATCAGTAAAGTAGATTCGAAATTCAGTTAAGGAATAACAATTATGAAAATAAGAGCCTCCGTTCGTAAAATTTGTGAAAAATGCCGACTGATCCGTAGAAGGGGACGCATTATAGTAATTTGTTCCAACCCGAGACATAAACAAAGACAAGGATAATCTTTCGAAAAGGGACTCTCTAAAGGAACCGATGAACAAATCAAAATAAAAGATCTGTTTTGACATGAAATGGATATATCCATATATCTCTGACTTATATTTCGGAAATGATAAAATATGGCAAAATCTATACCAAGAAGCGGTTCACGTAGGACTGGACGTGTGGGTTCACGTAAAAGTGCACGGCGAATACCAAAGGGCGTTATTCATGTTCAAGCAAGTTTCAACAACACCATTGTGACAGTTACAGATGTACGGGGTCGGGTTATTTCTTGGTCCTCCGCCGGTACTTGTGGATTCAGGGGTACAAGAAGAGGGACACCTTTTGCTGCTCAAACCGCAGCAGGAAATGCTATTCGAGCAGTAACAGATCAAGGTATGCAACGAGCAGAAGTCATGATAAAAGGTCCGGGTCTCGGAAGAGATGCAGCATTACGCGCTATTCGTCGAAGTGGTATACTTTTAAGTTTCGTAAGGGATGTAACCCCTATGCCACATAATGGCTGCAGACCCCCTAAAAAAAGGCGAGTGTAGAAATAAACATTGAAGAGATTTCAAGAGAAATAAATGACTCAAAAATCTGACAAATAATATTACTATGGTTCGAGAGAAATTAAAAGTATCTACTCGGACACTACAGTGGAAATGTGTTGAATCAAGAGCAGACAGTAAGCGTCTTTATTATGGACGCTTTATTCTGTCTCCACTTATGAAAGGTCAAGCCGACACAATAGGCATTGCGATGCGAAGAGCTTTGCTTGGAGAAATCGAAGGAACATGTATTACACGCGCAAAATCTGAGAAAATCCCGCATGAATATTCTACCATAGTAGGTATTCAAGAATCGGTACATGAAATTTTAATGAATTTGAAAGAAATTGTATTGAGAAGTAATCTATATGGAACTCGTGACGCGCTTATTTGTGTCAAAGGTCCTGGATATGTAACTGCTCAAGACATCCTCTTACCACCTTCTGTGGAAATCGTTGATAATACGCAGCATATAGCTAACCTAACGGAACCAACTGATTTTTGTATTGGATTACAGATTGAAAGGAATCGAGGATATAATATAAAAACACCAAATAACTTTCAAGACGGAAGTTATCCTATAGATGCTATATTCATGCCTGTTCGAAACGCGAATCATAGTATTCATTCTTATGGAAATGGAAATGAAAAACAAGAGATCCTTTTTCTAGAAATATGGACAAATGGAGGTTTAACTCCTAAAGAAGCACTTCATGAAGCCTCCCGGAATTTGATTGATTTATTTATTCCCTTTCTCCAGTCGGCAGAAGAAAACTTACATTTAGAGAACAATCAATACAAGGTTTCTTTACCCTATTTGACTTTTCACGATAGGGTTGCTAAACTAA